TGAAAAAAGACTTGGTCTTTGGAAAATCGATCTCGTGTCTGGTACTGCATGGTTCCACTCTGCAAGAACTCCGAATCATTCTCTTCCGAATCATTCTCTTGATGAGAAATGATCCGCGTGCCCCAAAATGACCTGGCCCAATAGGGAAATCCCAATTCATTGGGACTTTCGATCAAACCAAATCGATCGGGGTACCATATTCTAGGAGCCAAAACTATGTCATCGAAGAAATCCTCCTCTATCTGTTCCGGGTCGAGATCTCCTTCTCTAAATGCAACCCCTTCTTCCAATTCAAACTCCGATTCGTCTTTTTCATAGAGAAATTTCGGATCAACGCTAGAACAAAATCCATTTTTCATCATATCTAAGGGATTCCTTCGTTCGGACCGAAGAAGCAATGTCACTCGATCATTATCAAACTGACTGCCATCTTTTTCGGTCCGAGAGGATAGAGTACCCTCTCCTTCGAATACTTCTAATAGGCTACGAACTAGAGCAGAATCAGTCTCAACCAAATAAGAAGTGATCCCATTTTTTTCATCGGGTCCGGGTAGAGACCAAAGATCATGAGCGACCGATCCGGCAGAACAACTCAAAAGATAAAGAAGTATCGTTAATCTCTTCATGCTCGTTGCAAGCTCGAAGTACCAGTTGTACAAATCAGAACCCCCTTCCTTAGGGAATCTCTTCTTCAGATAGATAGATATAGGATCTATGGAGCCATTACTTAGAAGTACATTTTGTGCAACAGCCCTTCCTATCTGATAGAAAAGGATCCCATGATCCTGAACCGGTCTTACCTTCGCTCGCAAATTCCAAGTTTGTCTATGAAGAGCGGATCGAATTGTATGAGTGTCTATAATGGATTTCTTCTGTGCAATACTAATGGATAGGGCCTCATTGGTAAGTGCTACAAGATCTCGTACACTGGAACCCATGGTTATGGACCCGAATCCATTAGGATGGGACAGTTTCTTTTCCAAGTGAAATCCCATCGTATAGGAAAGAGTGAAAAAGTGCTTTCGTTGTTGTGGAATAGGAAGCCTTCGTAGCTTAAGGCATGTATTTAATTTATTCGGAGCTATTAGAGCGGGATCCACTTTTTTGGGAATATGAGTCGAAGCAATAACAAGGATATTGCTAGTGGAGCATCTTTCACAATCCCTGGAGAGAGAGTTCACTAATAGACCGAGGGATAAGTCATTCGACGCACGCACAGACAGATCATGAATGTTTGGAATCCATAGTATGCAAGGGGACATCGCTTTTGCTACTTCGAATGGAAGGAGGATACTAAATCGCTCTAGTAGTAGTCTATCCCTATCCGTAGTTAGCTCATTTAGCAGCTCTATATCATCTATATCAAGGTCATCATCGCTATCGCTATCGTCACTCTCATCAATATCAATAGCGTCACTCTCATCAATATCAATAGCGTAACTATCATCACTATCACTATCACTAGAATCATAAAAAAGATCCTCAACGTCACTATCATAAGGATCGATCTGATAAAAAAGGTCATCCAGGAACTTGTTCGGAACTACCGTAATGAAAGGAACAGAGGAGTTTGTCGCGAGGGATTTGACCAAATAGGATCGTCCAGTTCCTATCGAACCTATCACTAAAATACCCCTAGAGGGGGATAGGGCTAAGCGGAGCGAAAAGGGTTCTCCATGAGATCGTAAATTAGCCCCACACGAATAAGTGATTGTCTGAAAATGAGCAAGGAATATCCGTCTTTCGGCTAAACAGGATCTATTGAACTCATAATTCATTAGATCCTTTTGATGAATGTCAACTACGTATCGTAAGTAAATTGATCCCAGTTGTTCAACCATTTGATAACTAGAGTCATTCTTTGATAAACCATCACTATGAGTCAGACTCAATAGCATTTGATCCATCCTTTTTTCTGTCGTTAAGGTGCAGAACTGAACCAAGAATTCTCTTTCTTCATCCTCAATCAAATCACTGTTCGTGACCCAAGATTCGATTTGATCATCAATCCACTCAACGTTCACGTTTTTTCTTAGCAATGAATAGATCTCTTTACTTGTACGACTTAGATGTCTCGTATTTCTCGAAAAAGTGATTCGATTGAAGGGATTTGGTATGATCCTTAGGAAATCCATGATACCGATGAGATTGCTATTCCAAAATTTCTTCTTAGAACCTATGGATTTGAACCCATAAGTGGGACCGCCACCGAATAGCCTGTTAAAAGCAGAACCCCATATTGCTTCTAGAAAATAGACGAATTGTTCCAGAGCAACTAGAAAGAGATTCTTTAACCAAAAAGAATTTTGTTCAGATGTAGGATACCTATCCAGAAGTTGTCGCAACTCAATCATGTATGATGGAATCATCAAAGATTTGATCTTTTTGAAATCCGTCTGTAACTCACTAGAGGCTCGGGAAACAAAGAGAAGATGTGTATTCACGAGATATCCAGCAACAAGAAGAACGAAAAGGATGAGGAACTCCCGAGCATTTGATGATCTCAGCCATAGGGGTGATTCATTATTTTGATGAATCATTGCTGCGGACCGAAGACGAATCCGTAAACAATGACTCGAAATCTCACTGAGATTCCATTTTGAAAGAATCGCCCACAATTTTGTCTGAAGAATCCACCATGATGTCTCCAGAATATCCTGAAAAAAAGATATGTGACTGCACAATAGGTTTGAAAAAGGATCTAAAAGGGCGAATTTGAGATATTTGAACCCTGTCAAAGTAAAGAACCACGGTATATATGGTTGGAACAGATGCCATTTTGAGAGATCTGAAAAAGCACGCTCTCGTTGAAGGGTTCTATCCATCTCCCGTTTCTTAACCCTAAGACTCTGTTTTTTCCTCTTTTTGGATTTCTCAGCCCAGGAAGTAGGAATCAAACCCATGTTTGAATTGAAATTGAGATACTGCTTCCCTTCGGAATCAGATAGATTCAGATCTGAAAGAGGTGGACAATCCGTTCTTTCAAAATGGGCTATTTGTCCCTCTGTTAGAGGTGTTCCAGAAATGTCTGCGATCGAATAAATAGCTCTACCAACGAATGGATCGGATCGAATTGGACAATCGAAAGATTTGTATAAGTTAGACGTTTCGTCACCACTTTGTGGCAAATCCTTAGGTATGAATATCTTAGATACCTGTGACTCGATTGGTGAAATCTTATCTTGCTCCAAAAAAACATGTTTTTTTTTACCGACGCACAAAGAAAATCTTTTGTTGCGAATGAACAAGATATTGAGGAATTGTCCATACGTAAGATCCGAATTCTTGAGAAGGGCCTTTTCCACAGAAAAAGGGAATTTTTTGTTACAATAGAACCAGAAGTGATGTGGATTATTCAAGAATCGAAGTCGATTGGCTTTAGAAAAAGAAGATATCAAAGAATTTCGATGAAATGGTTTCACGGGATTCAGCCAATTGTCTCGATCGTGGGATATCATTGAGAAATAGGAATCCGTGTTATCCAAATTGTTCCTGCAATTCTTTTGAGTAGGGAATGAGTCAATCATCCATTTTGTCTTATTGAACAAAAAGGGTGATATTGTGCCTCCATTGATCGAGAATTTTGATTTTTTGGAAGGATCATGATCATCTAAGCAGAGTTGATCATTCGGCCCTTTCAATTCATAGATAGAGAGGGGGATCTCAGACCCAGGAATAGGGGGACTTCCGATACTCAAAAAGAAAAAAGGAAGTGACTTCGACAAAAAGGACAAAAAGAGAAGTGACTTCGACAAAAAGAAGAGAAGTGACTTCGACAAAAAGGGAAGGGAATTCGACAAAAATAAAGATGCCTTTGACAAAAGGAAACGAGGTGACTTCGTCAAAAAGGGATGTGACTTCGACAGTTTGACCATAAACTCGGCCCAATCAATCCAATATTGAGTCGGATTCATACGGAATCGATTCAGATGACTACAGAATCGATTCAGATGACTACAGAATCGATTCAGATGACTACAGAATCGATTCAGATGAATACGGAATCGATTCAGATGAATACGGAATCGATTCAGATGAATACGGAATCGATTCAGATGAATACGGAATCGATTCAGATGAGTACGGAATCGATTCAGATGAATACACAATCGATTCAGAGGAATCCAGAATCGATCTCGATTCAGAGAAATACGGAATCGATTCAGATGAATACGGAATCGATTCAGATGAATACGGAATCGATTCAGATGAATACGGAATCGAGATCGATGAATACGGAATTGATTCAGATGAATACGGAATCGATAGCGAGATCGATGAATCCGTAAGCGATCTCGATGATGATGATATCGATCGAACACTACTTGAAATTGAAAACGCCTCTTCGCCTCAGAAAAAGGAAAAAATACCCTTTTATACACCAGATCTGGCTTGGTGATTGATAGAATGAGTAGATCCGCTAGTTTTAAAAATCTCTCTTCTGATTCAAAATCGTGGTGTAACGTGTACCCCACCCTGCTCCGGTCATGGAATAGATGAAAGAAATCAAAAAATGGATTTTGGGTCAAGAATGAAATCTTATTGGAATTGTCCAGATCCGGTTCATCCTTCGGAACCATTTCACATCCCGGATCTGATGAAAGAGGATGAATTGAGATGGTCTTTTGTAAATACGGAATGATCTTGAATAGATCCACTATTTCTTTCTTTTCCGATCGCCTGGAAGAGACAAAAGAAACCTCGTGTTGTTTCTTCAACAATTTAGGATCGGACCTCTCAGTAGGATTCGAACCCAGCTGAAGTTCAGACCATCTGTCAGAGAAAAAAGAACGAATTGATCTTGTAGGATTCCCAAGAAATTCTTCGATTTCTTCCGGAAGCAGATGACGAATCATCCGCTTCTCACGTTCCGCGAATAGCCGGGACATTAAGGAATCTCCAGAAAGGCTTTTCGGGAATCGGTCTGATTCTATCTCGGTTCGTTCCGTTTGAAGAACGGAAGGATCCCAATCCAAAAGAATCGATCTTTCTTTGAGTTGTTGAATCTCTCTTTGATTGATCAATGTGTGAGATTCCGAATCCTCATTACTAATGGAATCGAAAGCATTTCTGGATTGATCCGAAGATCCTTTCAATTGGCTAGAATCCGTTACTTGAACGAAACTAGATCTTGTGGAATCAGAGTGAATATTTGACGATACATTCCCCACCTTGCTAAAAAACCGATCTTTGTTTCCCAACCACCCATTGTCTAACCAAATCCAATTCTCTCTCGATACCTTCCTCAAAAAATACGATCTCTGTTGTTTGAAGAAACCCTCCCCTTCCATCGGTCTTTTTTCACGAAAAGCAGGCATGAGATAAAAAATCCAGTGTTTCACTAAGATTTCGAATAGCTGTCCCGAATTCAAGTTGATTCTGTTTCCCTTCTTCCTCGGAGAAAGGCCATCAAACCAGTCCCAATCGTGGTCCATGCCGATCGGATCATCCGTCGTATAGGATACAAAAAGAAACTCCAGATATTGGATATCTTTCTCTTTGAATGAGATCTCAATTCCAGCTACGCTGTCTTTCGATATCTTCCAACTAGAATCCCTATTTTTTCCGATCCCGTTCCTCCACCACCGCGAACCCCAGTTCGATTCAGGCATGATACACTTTTGAGTTATTGGGAGAACCCAAGGCCCCCCTTTCGGATCCATGAAACAACTCTCAGAGATCTTTTTCCCTTTTGGAAGAGACAGAAGCGAAACAACCAACTTATGGGAAGACCGAAACAATGTATCATTTCTGGATCCAATGGAATTCATAGGTAGAGGAAGAAGCCCCCTCAAATAGAGATTTTTTCTTTCGACCATAGTTTGATGGTGCATACGAGATATAAGGACCCCTACTAGAATCAGTACTACACCCTTAACCAGTACTGCAACTTTGCTCGTGAAAGATCGGTTGCTTGTTGAACCCGAAAGGAGGATACTCCAAATTCGGGGGTCCAAAAGTTTCAGAAAACGTTCTTGGTGAAAAAAAAGGTAAATGAAAGATCCCACTAAATCGAATTTGGTCCATGAATCTAACAACGAGTCAAAATTCTTAATTTCTCTCAATATCTCTCTCAATTCGAAGATCCATAATTGGACTTCATAGCCTCTCGGCGGTTTGGTTCGCATAGTTATGTATGGTGGGGTTGGAAATGATTTATTCACGATGTATGATGATCCAAGCATCCATGGCTGAATGGTTAAAGCGCCCAACTCATAATTGGCGAATTCGTAGGTTCAATTCCTACTGGATGCACACCAATGGGATGGGAGCGTTTCAGAAGTTCAGTCGAGTGGAACTGGCTCTGTATCATCATCATCAGAGAAATAAATCGTACTTTATATTTATATATCTATTATATATAGATATATAGATATCTGGGTTTTCTTGTTTTCCGAATTCTTTCGATCTTCTATTTGTATAGAGTTCGATTTCGATAGAGGTCTCTATGAGATTCGTTCGATTCTGTAGAGTCGAATTCAAATCTTACTAGAGAACGAATTGGTGTGGTATATTCATACTATAACATATGAACAGTAAGAACTCGAATTCTTATCAATACTGGAACTTATAGGAAAGAAAGTGGATTTATGGATGGAATCAAATATGCCGTATTTACAGAAAAAAGTGTTAGGCTATTGGTGGGGAAGAATCAATATACTTCTAATGTCGAAGCAGGATCAACTCGGACAGAAATAAAGCATTGGGTTGAACTCTTCTTTGGGGTTAAGGTAATAGCGATGAATAGTCATCGGCTCCCGGGAAAGGGTCGAAGAATGGGCCCTATTAGGGGACATACAATGCATTACAGACGTATGATCATTACGCTTCAACCGGGTTATTCTATTCCACCCCTTTTATAGAAAGAAAAGAGCTTCAATCAAAATCCTGAATAATACGGCGATACATTTCTACAAACCTTCTACCCCGAGCACACGCAATGGGGCCGCAGACAGTCGAGTGAAATCCAATCCACGAAAGAATTTGATCTCTGGACAGCGTCATTGTGGGAAAGGGAGGAATGCCAGAGGAATCATTACCGCAAGGCATAGAGGGGGAGGTCATAAGCGTCTATACCGTACAATCGATTTTCGACGGAATGAAAAAGACATATCGGGGAGAATCATAACCATAGAATACGACCCTAATCGAAATGCACACATTTGTCTCATACACTATGGGGATGGTGAGAAGAGATATATTTTACATCCCAGAGGGGCGAGAATTGGAGATACCATTCTTTCGGGTACAGACGTTCCTATCTCACTGGGAAATACCCTACCTTTGAGTGCGGTTTGAACCATGGCTTTACGTAATTGGAAATAACCAATCAGGTTTACAACGAAACCTAGAAATCAATCACGGATCCTATTTGAATGCCTCTACGGCATAGACCTCAACAGAAAACTGAAGAGTAACAGCAGCAAGTGATTGAGTTTAGTAGTTCCTCATATAAAATTATTAACTCTAGAAATATCGTAATATGGAGAAGACAAAATTGTTTGAAGCACCAACAGAACCAGAAACGCCCTTATGTTTCAAAGAGAAGAATAGAGATTATGCACATTTCATTTGATGGTCAGAGGCGAATTGAAAGCTAAGCAGTGATAATTCTACCCCCCGGGGAAAAAGAGAGATGTCTCCTACGTTACCCCTAATATTTGGAAGTATTGACGTAATTTCATAGAGTCATTCGGTCTGAATGCTACCTGAAGAACATAAGCCAGATGACGGAACGGAGAGACCGAGAATGTAGAATATCATCACATGAGGGATTCGGCATATTTGGATGCCTATCTATCCACTCATGTGATACTTCATCATATGATTCAGATAGGATCTATCCGTCTAGATATCCCCCTATACATTCAGAAAGCCGTATGCTTTGGAAAAAAGCTTGTACAGTTTGGGAAGAGATTTTGATTGATCAAAAAGACGAATCTACTTCAACCGATATACCCTTAGGCACGGCCATACATAACATAGAAATCACACTTGGAAAAGGTGGACAGTTGACTCGAGCAGCGGGGGCTCTAGCAAAACTGATTGCAAAAGAAGGTAAATCGGCCACATTAAGATTACCATCCGGGGAGGTCCGTTTGATATCCAAAAACTGCTCAGCAACAGTCGGGCAAGTGGGTAATATTGGGGTGAGACAGAAAAGTTTGATGCGTAGAGCCGGATCTAAGCGTTGGCTCGGTAAGCGTCCTGTAGTCAGAGGAGTAGTTATGAACCCTGTAGACCATCCCCATGGGGGTGGCGAAGGAAAGGCCCCCATTGGTAGAAAACACCCCACAACCCCTTGGGGTTATCCTGCACTTGGAAGAAGAAGTAGAAAACGGAATAAATATAGCGATAGTTTCATTCTTCGTCGACGTACTAAATAGGAAAATCTTGAACATCGAATATGTTTCTTCGTCGTTAGAAAAGAAAAAAATAGGAGTAAGTAGTTGTGCCACGTTCAAAAAAAAAAAATCCTTTTGTTGCGAATCATTTATTAAAAAAAATTGAGAAACTCAACATCAAGGGGGAAAAAGAAATAATAATAACTTGGTCCCGGGCATCTACCATTATACCCACAATGATCGGACATACAATCGCCATTCATAATGGAAAGGAGCATTTGCCTGTTTATATAACAGAGCGTATGGTAGGTCAAAAATTGGGAGAATTTGCACCTACTCTTAATTTCCGAGAACATACGAGAAACGATAACAAATCTCGTCGTTAATCTGAATTAATAAAGTAAATATTAGGTGCTCATCGTTCATTCGTGGGAGGTAAACCTGATGATAAAGAAGAACGAAGCTGGAGAAGTATACGCTGTAGGTCAACATATCTGTCTGTCTGCTCACAAAGCGCGAAGAGTCATTGATCAGATTCGTGGACGTTCCTACAAAGAAACACTTATGATACTAGCACTCATGCCTTATCGAGCATGTTACCCTATTTATAAATTGGTTTATTCTGCCGCAGCCAATGCGAGTCACAATATGAAGATAAAGAAAACAGATTTAATCATTAGTAAAGCCGAAGTCAACAGGGGTACTATCAGGAAAAAGTTAAAACCTCGAGCGCGAGGACATAGTTATCCGATAAAAAGAACCACCTGTCATATAACTATTGTGTTGAAAGATATATCGAAAGACTACATATGGGTAAAACACGAGGACATAGTTATCCGATAAAAAGAACCCCCTGTTATATAACTATTGTATTGAAAGATATATTGAAAGATCACATATGGCTAAAAAAAAAAAAAAGATGGATAGAGATATATACTAAATATACAGATATAAGAGAGAGGTATTTCTATATGATAGATCAGGACAGAGTGAAATTAAAATGGGCTAATAGGGAGAGTGAGGGTGTATGGGACAAAAAATAAATCCACTTGGTTTGAGACTTGGTACAACCCAAAGACATCATTCCCTTTGGTTTGCAGAACCAAAAAATTACTCCAAAGGTCTTCAGGAAGATCAAAAAATACGTGATTCCATCAAGAATTTTTTACGTGATTGTATAAAGAAAAATGTAAAAAAAAACATCCCTTCCGATGAAACAATCATTTCACGTATAGAGATTCAAAAAAGTATCGATGTGATAAAGGTCATAATCTATACGAGCTTCCCAGACTTGCCAAAATTTTTAAGAAAAGGGAAACCACAAAGAATCAAAGAATTACAGACCAATGTAGCAAAAGGATTTCATTCTGTGAACCATAAACTCAACATTGCTATCACAATAATTACTAAGCCCTATGGACAGCCCACTATTCTTGCAGAATACATAGCCAAACAATTAAAAGAAAGAGTTGCATTTCGAAAAGTAATGAAAACCGCGATTGAATTACCCATTGCCGAAGGGAATACAAAAGGAATTCAAATACAAATTGCAGGCCGTATCGACGGAAAAGAAATTGCACGTGTCGAATGGATCAGAGAAGGTAGGGTTCCACTACAAACCATTCGAGCTAAAATAGATTATTGTTCATATACAGTTCGAATGGTTTATGGGGTATTAGGCATCAAAATTTGGATATTTGCGGGCGAAGAATAAGAAATCCTTTATTTTATTTTGATTTCCGTTCTCTGCAACGATAGAACAAAAAATGACAAACTCTTTCATCCCTTAGTTCGTTCAATCAAAAACAAAAATGAGCAATTCTTCTTTTTCTTTTTATTCGATTCTACTATTCTATAGGATTGAATAAAAATTGGATTGACCCTTTGGTATAATTGCTATGCTTAGTGTGTGACTCGTCGGTTATTTCCTTTAAATTGAAGTTAGAGTTCAAAAAAAGGGGGACGGCCCATACCACAATAGGAGTATAAACTAATAACGATAGAACTCATAACTATAGAACTAATAACCAGCTCATTGCTTCGTATTATCTGAATCCAAGGCACCAGTCACTCTATGATCGATTGATCAGAGAGTTGTAGCAACTGAATTCTTTTTACATAAAAAAAAATAACTCTGATTCTGGATTTTGAAAGAAAAGGATCGGGTAAATGGAAGGTTGATAGAAAGAGAGAACTAGAATATCCAGGATATATGATTCCAATATGTATGGTCTATGAATCATCTCCGAAAAGGCAGTGTAATAAAGCATCAATACGTAGGAAAAACCTAAAATAAAAAAAGAGCATCAAGTTAATTAAAGGCTGAGGAAATTGACTCAGGAACAACAACTTCAATTACGAGCTCCATTGCGTAACATTCGACCTAGCCATTCAGCAAGAAGTGATGGGAACGACGGAACCTGTGACTACAGAAGATTCTATTGAAAACGAATTCTAATAATTCATTTGGTGGGATGGCGGAACGCACCAGAAACCAATTCAGTTATTCTGAGAGGTCATGAACTGACCTGACCCTTCGGATAAACCAGATCTTGAAAGAGTCAATATTCGCCCGCGACAGCCTTACGACGTTTTAGACTATTACCTAAAAGTCCAAATCAAGATTTGTTATCTCTTATATCAAAAATATCAAAACGAAATTCTAAATGAAATTAGATTCTAGATGTATCGAAATATCTATACGTCTATTCGTGTATACAATCTTAGATCTAAAAAAAAGAATCCTATGATTCAGTATATTATTTATTGAATACCTATCTATAATATGATTGAATCGTTTCATTCGCGAGGAGCTGGATGAGAAGAAATTCTCATGTCCAGTTTTGCAGTAGAGATGGAATTGTGAAATAACCATCAACTATAACCCCAAAAGAACCAAATTCCGTAAACAACATAGAGGAAGAATGCGGGGCGTTTCGTATCGAGGCAATCGGATTTGTTTCGGTCGATACGCTCTTCAGGCACTTGAGCCGGCTTGGATCACATCTAGACAAATAGAAGCAGGACGAAGAGCAATGACACGGTATGCACGTCGTGGTGGAAAAGTATGGGTACGCATATTTCCAGACAAACCTGTTACAATAAGACCAACGGAAACGCGTATGGGTTCGGGGAAAGGATCTCCCGAATATTGGGTATCTGTCGTGAAACCGGGTCGAATACTTTATGAAATGGTTGGGGTATCAGAAAAAGTAGCCAGAGAAGCTATTTCAATAGCTGCGTCCAAAATGCCTATACGAACCCAATTCGTTATTGTCGAATAGGGATATGCAAACAATGGAAAGGGGTCTTTCTGATGAAAAACCAACTTGCAGTTGGTTTTTTTCTGGCCAAACAATATTTCTTTTTTCCTTTGCCCTTTCTTTGGATTGAAAGAAAAAAAAACTATGATTCAATCTCAGACCCATTTAAATGTCGCGGACAACAGCGGAGCTCGAAAATTGATGTGTATTCGAATCATAGGAGCTAGTAATCGCCAATATGCTCATATTGGTGACATTATTGTTGCTGTAATCAAAGAAGCAATGCCTCATATGCCTCTAGAAAGATCAGAAGTGATCAGAGCTGTAGTTGTACGTACATGTAAAGAACTCAAACGTGACAATGGCATGATAATACAATATGATGACAATGCGGCAGTTGTCATTGATCAAAAAGGCAATCCAAAAGGAACTCGAGTCTTTGGTGCGATCGCTTGGGAATTGAGACAGTTGAATTTTACGAAAATAGTCTCCTTAGCCCCTGAGGTATTATAAAGACTTAATAGGCGAGACCACAATATTTTTAGTGTATCTGAAATAGATTCAATGAATTAGTAGATTGTGTCTCACGTATATCCCTTAATATTAATAATTGATAAAGAAAAAAAAAGAGCATGTTGCGAATAAAAAAAATTCGAAGGCACCAATGATTATAGCTCATCATGGGTAGAGACACTATTGCCGACATAATAACTTCTATACGAAACGCAGAGATGGATAACAAAGAACTGGTTCGAATAGCATCTACTAATATTACCGAAAACATTGTGAAAATACTTCTACGAGAAGGCTTTATCGAAAACGTGAGGAAACACCGAGAAAGGAACACAAATTTCTTAGTTTCAACCCTACGATATAGAAGAAGGCATAGAAAAGGGCCATATAGAACTATTTTTAAACGTATCAGCCGACCCGGTGTACGAATCTATTCTAACTATCAACGAATCCCTAAGATTTTAGGAGGAATGGGGCTTGTAATTCTTTCTACTTCTCGAGGCATAATGACAGATCGAGAAGCTCGAGTAGAAAGAATCGGAGGAGAAATTTTGTGTTATATATGGTGATCTTTCTGGTATCCGAATTGGGTTGGTAACTTCCTATTCTTATTTGTGACAAAAAAAGCATACAAATATCACTCTTCTTCCATGAATTAATACTTTAAAGGGATTACCTCGAATGAAAGAACAAAAATGGATTTATGAAGGTTTAGTTACGGAATCACTGCCCAATGGCATGTTCCGGGTTCGTTTAGATAATGAAGATCTGATTCTAGGGTATATTTCAGGAAAGATCCGATGTAGTTTTATACGTATACTACCAGGAGATAGAGTCAAAATCGAAGTAAGTCGTTATGATTCAACCAAGGGGCGTATTATTTATCGACTCAACAACAAAAATTCGAATGACTAGGTGAACTTTTTAATACTCACACTACTTTCGTGGGGACTCGCATCTCAAAATTGCAAGAGATTTATTTTCTTCCAAAGACTAGATTAAAAATTAAGGAATTACAAATATGAAAATCAGGGCCTCCGTTCGTAAAATTTGTCAAAGATGTCGACTGATCCGTAGGCGGGGACGAATTATAGTAATTTGTTCCAACCCGAGACATAAACAGAGACAAGGATAATCCTTCGAATCTAAACTAAAAATCGACAATACAATAACAATAGGGGCTCTCTAAATGTCCAAATGATCTGTTTTAACATGAAATGGATATATCCATATATCTCTGACTACTATTTATGAGATGACAAAATATGGCAAAACCTATTATAATAAGACCAAGAGTTGGTTCACGTAGGAAAGGGCCTATTAGTTCACGCAGAAGTGGACGTTTTAGTTCACGTAAGAGTGGGCGTAGAATACCAAAAGGGGTTATTCATGTTCAAGCCGGTTTAAATAATACCATAGTAACAGTTACAGATGTACGGGGTCAAGTGGTTTCTTGGGCCTCCGCCGGTACTTGCGGATTCAGAACTGCAAGAAAAGCAACACCATTTGCTGCCCAAACCGCAGCGGGAAATGCCCTTCGTACAGTAGTCGATCAGGGTATGCAACGAGCCGAAGTCATGATAAAGGGTCCTGGTCTCGGAAGAGATGCAGCATTACGAGCCATTTTTAGAAGTGGTATACGCGTAAGTTTCATACGGGACGTAACCCCTCTGCCACATAATGGATGTAGACCTCCGAAAAAAAGACGTGTGTAGAAATATTGAACCAATTTCAAGTTCAAGAGAAATAAATGATTCAACGATCAAATAATAGCACTATGCTTCGAAAGGAAGTAGCAATATCTACTCGGCCACTACAGTGGAAGTGTGTTGAATCAAGAGCAGACAGCAAGCGTCTAAATTATGCCCGTTTTATCTTGTTTCCGCTTATGAGAGGTCAAGGCGATACAATAGCCATCGCGCTGCGAAGATCTTTGCTTGGAGAACTAGAAGGAACCTGTATCACACGTGCAAAATCTGAGAAGATACCGCATGAGTATTCTAACATAGCAGGGATTGAAGAATCCGTACATGAAATTTTAATGAATTTGAAAGAAATTGTATTGAGAAGTAATCTGTATGGAACTCGCAACGCATCTATTTGTGTCAAGGGTCCGGGGTACGTAACTGCTCAAGACATCATCTCACCGCCTTCTGTAGAAATAGTTGATACTACACAGCATATAGCTAGCCTAACGAAACCCATTGATTTTTGTATTGAATTAGAAGTCGAGAGGCATCGCGGATATCGTATGATAACACCAAATAAGGCGAAAGATGGGAGTTTTCCTATAGAGGCTGTATTCATGCCTGTTCGAAATGCGAATCATAGTATTCATTCTTATGGGAATGGAAATGAAAAACACGAAATACTTTTTCTCGAAATCTGGACGAATGGAAGTTTAACTCCAAAAGAGGCACTTAACGAAGCCTCCCGGAATTTGATTAATTTATTTATTCCCTTTCTACATGCGGAAGAACAGGATATCCCATTAGAGGACAATCTAAATATAGGGGCTGTACCCTTTTTAACTTATCATGATAGATTGCATAAACTAAAGAAAAACACAAAAGAAAGAGTATTGAAATGCACTTTTATTGACCAATTAGAATTGCCCTCCAGGCTCTATAATTGCCTCAAAAGGTCCAATCTATATACAGTATGGGACCTTCTGAATAAGAGTCAAGAAGATCTTCTGAAAATAGAACATTTTAACATCGAAGATGTAAAAGAGATATTGGACATTCTACAAAAGCATTTCTCAATGGATTTACCAAATAATACGTTTTCACTTTTAAATCCATTGGAATGATTTCAGCTGTTTTTTTTTTTAGAAAAGATAAAATGAGTTTTGAATCCTTAGCACAATCTGCATATTC